AAACTTAGAAAGTTGAAAAAGAATTTTTTCCTAGTTCTAAAAAATTTAGAAGAAAGAAAAAAACTATTTCTAAATTTATCAAAAAAAAAAAAAACTTGGGTCATCAAAAACATTCTACTTCTAAAAGAAATAATAAACAAACTTTCAAAAAGAAATACAATTCTATTATTTGAATTTAGAGAAGTATATGAATTGCCTGAAGATAAAAAAGAAAAAGATTCAATAATCAATAATTGGATGATTAACAAATTTTCCACCCAAATTCGATCTATGGATTGGACAAATTATTCATTGACAGAAAAAAAAATGAAAGATCTCACTGCTAGAACAAGCACAACCCGAAATCAAATAGAAAAAATTATAAAAGACAAGAAAAAAAGATTTCTAACCTCAGAAAGAAATATTAGTCGTAACAAAATCAGTTATAATGGTAAAGGATTACAATTAAAATCATCAAAAAATATTTCGCAGATATTAAAAAGAAGAAATACTCGATTAGTTCGTAAATCCAAATTTTTTATAAAAATTTGGATTGAAAGGATATACATAGACATCTTTCTAGGTATCATGAATATTCCGAGAATGAGAGCACAGCTTTTTCTTGAATCAAGAAGAAAAATCCTTAATAAAAAAATTTACAATAATGAAAATGAAGGAAATGACAAAAAAATTGAGAAAACAAATCCAAATTCAATTCATTTTATTTCATTTTTTAAAAAATCACTAAATAATACTAATAATAGTCTTATTAATAAGCGTTCCCAGATTTTTTGTGACATATCTTTTTTCTCACAAGCATATGTATTTTACAAATTATCACAAATTCAAATTCTTACCTTGTATAAGGTAAGATCTGCCCTTCAATATCACGGGACATCTCTTTTTCTTAAAAATGAAATAAAAGATTTTTTTGGAGTTCAAGGTTTATTTCATTCCGAATTAAAAGATAAAAATCTTAGAAATTCTGTAATGAATCAATGGAAAAACTGGTTAAGGAGTCCTTATCAATATCAATATGATTTATGTCAGATTAGATGGTCTAAATTAATACCAAAAAAATATCGAAATCAAATCAATCAACGCCGTATTATCAATCAACGCCGTATTATTCAAAATAAAAATTTAAACAAGTGGAATTTTGATGAAAGAGACCAATTAATTCATTACGAAAAACAAAATGATTTTGAAGCAAACTCATTATCGAATTACAAAGATAATTTAAAAAAATATTATAAATATAATCTTTTAGCATATAAATCTATTAATTATGATAATAGGAAAGATTTATATAGTTATGAATCACCATTACAAAGATCACCATTACAAAGATCGCCAGTCCAAGTAAATAAAAAGAAACAGCTTTCTTATAATTATCCGACAGGTAAAAGAAAAATATTTAATATCCCTATAAAGAATTATATACCAGAAGATTCTTTTCTCAATATGAAGAAAAGACCAAATAGAAAATATTTTGATTGGAGAATTTTCCATTTTTGTCTTAGAAAGAAGGTCTATATTGAGTCCTGGCTAGATACCGAAATCGACTATAAAAAAAATGCTAAGATTGGGACTAATAAATATCAAATAATTGATAAAGTTGATAAGAAAGATCTTTTTTTTCTTACAATTCAGCAAAATAAAGAAGTCAATTCATCCAATCAAAAAACGGGGTTTTTTGATTGGATGGGAATGAATGAAGAAATACTAAATCGTCCTATATGCAATTTTGAACTCTGGTTCTTTCCAAAATTGTTGATACTTTTCAACGCATATAAGATAAAACCGTGGGTAATACCAAGCAAATCACTTCTTTTAAATTTTAATCAAAATGAAAAAGTTCATGAAAATCAAAAAATTAAGGAAAAGAAAAATAGCAATCTTTTTCTAGCATCAAATGAAAAAAAATCTATTGAATTCGAGAATCAAAATCAGGAAGAAAAAGACTCTGAGGACCAAGTCAATTTTGGATCAGTTGTCGCAAATCAAGAAAAAGATGTTGAAGAAGATTATGTAGGATCAGAAATGAAAAAACGTAGAAATAAAAAACAATACAAAAGTACCGCGGAAGCGGAACTTGATTTCTTTCTAAAAGGGTATTTGCGTTTTCAATTAAGATGGGATGATTCTTTAAATCAAAAAATAATCAATAATATCAAAGTATATTGCCTTCTGCTTAGACTGACAAATCCACGAGAAATTATTCTTTCCTCTATTCAAAGAGGAGAAATGAGTCTGGATATTCTGATGATTCAAAAAGATTTAACTCTTACAGAACTTCTGAAAAAGGGAATATTGATTATCGAACCGGTTCGTTTGTCGGTAAAAAATGATGGACAATTTATTCTGTATAAGACCGTATCTATTTTATTGGTTCATAAGAGCAAACAAGAAATTAATCAAAGATCCAGAGAAAAAAGCTATGTTGATAAAAAGAATTTTATCGAACCTATTGAAAGCCATCAAAAAAGTCAAACTGACAATGGAAACGAAAATGATTATGATTTACTTGTTCCTGAAAATATTTTATCCCCTAAACATCGTAGAGCATTGAGAATTCTAATTTCTTTCAACTCAAAAAATAGAAATAATATTCACATAAACACAGAAATTTTCAATGGTAATAAGATAAAAAACTGTGATCACACTTTGGATAAAAATAAAAGCAACCATTTTGATAGGGATAAAAATAAACTAATTAAATTAAAGTTTTTTCTTTGGCCGAATTATCGATTGGAAGATTTAGCTTGTATGAATCGTTATTGGTTTGATACTAATAATGTCAGTCGGTTCAGTATGGTAAGGCTACATATATATCCTCTATTGAAACTTCGGTGAGGGTTTTTTTTTTCATTGCCATAGCATGTCTAATTTAGTATATGAAAATAAGAAAGCGGACACGTGCGTTGTTTTATATTCCATTGTATTGTAAACGAAGAAATCATCTTTTTCTCTATCTAGGAGAGTAAAAAAATTGGATTATTAATTAAAATAATCTGACATTATTATTACTGATCAATAAGAATATCTTAAAAAGAGGGGGATTGCATTTTATTTTTATGATAAAAAATTCATTCATTTCAGTTATTTCACAAGAAGAAAAAGAAGAAAAGAGGGGATCGGTTGAATTTCAAATAATAAGTTTCACTAATAAAATAAGAAAACTTAGTTCACATTTTGAATTGCATAGAAAAGACTATTTATCTCAGAGAGGTTTACGGAAAATTATAGGAAAACGCCAACGACTTCTGTCATATTTGTCAAAGAAAAGTAAAGTAGGTTATAAAGAATTAATTAGCCAATTGGATATTCGGGAGTCAAAAATCCGTTAATTTGAAGAGTCTTTTTTTTTTTATTTGATTTATTAGATCTTGAATTTTGATAAACTTCTTTTCGTTTTCAATAATTCACGAAAGAATGAATCGAGGAAACCCCTATGAATGGACCAGTCGCAAGAGAAGGCCTTATGATAGTCAATATGGGTCCCCATCATCCATCAATGCATGGTGTTCTTCGACTCATTCTTACTCTAGATGGTGAAGATGTTATTGACTGTGAACCCATATTAGGTTATTTACACAGAGGAATGGAAAAAATTGCGGAGAACCGAACAATTATACAATATTTGCCTTATGTAACACGTTGGGATTATTTAGCGACTATGTTCACAGAAGCAATAACAGTAAACGGACCAGAACAGTTGGGAAATATTCAAGTACCTAAAAGAGCCAGCTATATCAGAGTAATTATGTTGGAGTTGAGTCGTATAGCTTCTCATCTCTTATGGCTTGGCCCTTTTATGGCTGACATTGGTGCACAGACTCCTTTCTTCTATATTTTTAGAGAAAGAGAGTTAGTATATGATTTATTCGAAGCTGCCACAGGTATGAGAATGATGCATAATTTTTTTCGTATCGGAGGAGTAGCGGCTGATTTACCTTATGGCTGGATAGATAAATGTTTGGATTTCTGTGATTATTTTTTAACGGGAATTGCTGAATATCAAAAACTTATTACGAAAAATCCTATTTTTTTAGAACGAGTTGAAGGAGTAGGTATTGTTGGTACAGAGGAAGCAATAAATTGGGGTTTATCAGGACCCATGCTACGAGCTTCTGGAGTACAATGGGATCTTCGTAAAGTTGATCATTATGAGTGTTACGACGAATTTGATTGGGAACTTCAGTGGCAAAAAGAAGGAGATTCATTAGCTCGTTATTTAGTCCGAATTAGGGAAATGACGGAATCCATCAAAATTATTCAACAGGCCCTGGAAGCAATTCCGGGTGGGCCCTATGAGAATCTAGAAACTCGATCATTTGATCGACAAAAGGATCCAGAATGGAATGATTTTGAATATCGATTCATTAGTAAAAAAGCTTCTCCCACTTTTGAATTGCCGAAACAAGAACTTTATGTGAGAGTCGAAGCCCCAAAAGGTGAATTGGGAATTTTTCTGATAGGGGATCAGAGCGGTTTTCCTTGGAGGTGGAAAATTCGCTCCCCGGGGTTTATCAATTTACAAATTCTTCCTCAATTAGTTAAAAGAATGAAATTGGCCGATATTATGACAATCCTAGGGAGTATAGATATCATTATGGGGGAAGTTGATCGTTGAAATGATAATGGATATAACAAACATAATTGATACAACAGAAGTACAAACTATTAATTCTTTTTCTAGATTCGAATCTTTAAACGAAATCCATGGAATTCTATGGATGCTTTTCTCTATTTTTACTCTTGTATTGGGAATCACGATAGGTGTCCTAGTAATTGTGTGGTTAGAAAGAGAAATATCTGCAGGGGTACAACAGCGTATTGGGCCCGAGTATGCCGGCCCTTTGGGAGTTCTTCAAGCTCTAGCGGACGGTACAAAATTACTTTTCAAAGAGAATCTTTTGCCATCTAGAGGAGATACTCGTTTATTTAGTCTCGGACCAGCCATAGCAGTCATATCAACTCTATTAAGCTATTCAGTAATTCCTTTTAGCTATCACCTTGTTTTAGCTGATCTAAATATTGGTGTTTTTTTATGGATTGCCCTTTCAAGTATTGCTCCCATTGGGCTTCTTATGTCAGGATATGGATCAAACAATAAATATTCCTTTTTAGGTGGTTTACGAGCTGCTGCTCAATCAATTAGTTATGAAATACCACTAACTCTCTGTGTATTATCCATATCTCTACGTGTGATTCGTTGAAAGAGAAACTTTTACCTATTCTTTTCTTTTTAGGAAAAACGTGAAATGAATTGAATACATATTTTCTGTTTTTTTTATTCATCATTTTCGTTGATGAACTAAATTGATAGTTATATGAGTGAAAGAAAACAGCTTCCAAATTTGCAGTAAACAAATTGAGACTCCTTTCCTGTGTACAAGAGTAAAGCAGAAATAAAAAGACGATATAATTTGCCCCAAGATTGGTTGATTAGTCATCCTGGCTTGAAGCGGGCTCAAAAGATCAACCGTAGTGAGTTTTCACTATTAGTTATATCTATTGTCCTAATGCTAACACATGATTGAGCAAAAATGAGTGGATGGTTAGGAACACAAAGATACACAAAGGATTAGTAATAGAGATTTTTGAAATTATACAAAAGGATATTTCTCAAAATATGAAAAAAGAATATAAATTGAGGCTTTAAGTTGGTAGAAATGATCAGGCAGTACTCCTCATGATTCCGATCCAGAGCTTTCTCCTACCCACCAATTAAAGAACTGACTATCCAAAACGAAAGAATCCTGTACTTTTTTTATTTTATTTTATGCTAAGCCCCCTTTTTCCGAAAGAAGAAGAGGAACGAAAAAAACCGAATTTTTAATTAAAATAGAAAAAAGAGATCTTTTTTTCTTTATCCATATTAATACTATATCCATATTAATAGAGATCAAATTTATGTTAGAATTGAGAAACTAGTAGAATGTCTAATTCTTTTTCATAATCGAATAGGTTGAAATATCTATTGGTATTTTTACAAATAAATACAAAAAATATTTTGACTTTTCATTTTATTAAGTAGTATTTTATTGAAGGATTTAAGCTATTACTCAAGAAAGAAAAATGAAAATTCTTAAAGTATAAGATAAATTCAGAAGTATTTTTTTTTTTAGTATTATGACAGACAGAATTTCATTGGTCGAATTTTAAGATGTCCGATAAATTTTGATCCTATCTATCCTACAAATATATCAAGATAAATAATACAATATAAATAATACAATCGGGCCTTTAGATTTTTTTAGGGCCTTAGATTAGAGGAGCCGTATGAGGTGAAAATCTCATGTACGGTTCTGTACTAGCGATGGGAACAGTGATGTTATCACCGACTAGGATTATCTAACAGTTCAAGTACAGTTGATATAGTTGAGGCACAAGCAAAATATGGTTTTGGGGGATGGAATTTGTGGCGTCAGCCTATAGGGTTTATCATTTTTTTGATTTCTTCCCTAGCGGAATGTGAGAGATTGCCCTTTGATTTACCAGAAGCAGAAGAAGAATTAGTAGCAGGTTATCAAACCGAATATTCGGGTATTAAATTTGGTTTATTTTATGTTGCTTCCTATCTAAACTTATTAGTTTCTTCATTATTTGTAACAATTCTTTACTTGGGTGGTTGGAATATCTCTATTCCGTACATAGTGCTTCCTGAGATTTTTGAACTAACTAAAGTAAGTGGAGTCTATGGAACAACAATTGGGATCTTTATTACATTGATGAAAACTTATTTGTTCTTGTTCATTCCTATCACAACAAGATGGACGTTACCAAGACTAAGAATGGATCAACTCTTAAATCTTGGATGGAAATTTCTTTTACCTATTTCTCTCGGTAATTTATTATTAACAACCTCTTTCCAACTACTTTCACTATAAAGGAATATTTTTCTATAGTCACGACTTATCTCAAAAAGAGAAAGAAACAAATATAAAATTATCCATAGATATTCACGATATGTTCCCTATGGTAACTGGGTTTATGAATTATGGTCAACAAAGTGTACGAGCTGCAAGGTACATTGGTCAAAGTTTCCTTATTACCTTATCCCACGCAAACCGTTTCCCTGTAACTATTCAATATCCTTATGAAAAGTTAATCACATCAGAGCGGTTTCGCGGTCGAATCCATTTTGAATTTGATAAATGCATTGCTTGTGAAGTATGTGTTCGTGTATGCCCTATAGATCTCCCTGTTGTTGATTGGAAATTGGAAACTGAGATTCGAAAGAAACGCTTGCTTAATTACAGTATTGATTTTGGAATCTGTATATTTTGTGGCAACTGCGTTGAGTATTGCCCAACAAATTGTTTATCAATGACTGAAGAATATGAGCTTTCTACTTATGATCGTCACGAATTGAATTATAATCAAATTGCTTTAGGTCGTTTACCCGTGTCAGTAATTGACGATCATACAATTCGAACAATTTTGAATTCACCCGAAAAATAATAATAAAATAGTTTTTCCTGGTCGGGTCAATAAGGTCATGAAAAAACAATTCGATTTTTTTTATCTCTAATTTTACCTACAATGGGTTTGCCTGGACCAATACATGATTTTCTTTTAGTCTTTCTCGGATTAGGTCTTATATTAGGGGGGCTGGGGGTGGTATTCCTTACCAACCCAATTTATTCTGCCTTTTCATTAGGATTAGTTCTTGTTTGTATATCCTTTTTCTATATCTTATCAAATTCCCATTTTGTAGTTGCTGCACAACTCCTTATTTATGTGGGAGCTATAAATGTTTTAATTTTATTTGCTGTGATGTTTCTGAATGGCTCAGAATATTACAAAGATTTTCATCTTTGGACTGTCGGGGATGGGGTTACCTCCTTAGTTTGTACAAGTATTTTTGTTTCACTAATTACTATTATTCCGGATACATCATGGTACGCAATTATTTGGACTACAAGAACAAAGCAGATTATAGAGCAAGATTTGATAAGTAATGGTCAACAAATTGGAATTCATTTATCAACAGATTTTTTTCTTCCATTTGAATTCATTTCAATAATTCTTTTAGTTGCTTTGATAGGTGCCATTGCTATGGCTCGTCAGTAAAAAATCTTTAGAATTCGAAATCACAATCCAAATTAAACTTTGTTCTATCTTATCACATCTATTTTACTTCAATTGTATTTGAAGCTTATTTATCTATAAATTAGAGTCTTTTATTTGGTTTATTACCAATATCTTTTTTTATTCAGTCTTTCTAATATTTTTATTCTAGTCAATCCAATCTCTTGATGTTGAATTCTTCCTATTGAAACAAAGAAGCGAAAAATGAATACGGAGTTGGTCGATGATGTTCGAAGATGTACTTATATTGAGTGCCTATTTATTTTCTATCGGTATCTATGGATTGATCACGAGTCGAAATATGGTTAGAGCCCTTATGTGTCTTGAACTTATCTTGAATGCAGTTAATATAAATTTTGTAACATTTTCTGATTTTTTTGATAGTCGACAATTAAAAGGAAATATTTTCTCAATTTTTGTTATAGCTATTGCAGCCGCTGAAGCAGCCATTGGACTGGCTATTGTTTCGTCAATTTTTCGTAACAGAAAATCAATCCGTATCAATCAATCTAATTTGTTGAATAAGTAGTCTTAATTAGTCTTAATAATATAAAATAGAATATTCATCAACTCGAATTGGCATACATGATACGTAAGATATCTGATCATGTTTGCGAAAACGTAAGAAATTAAAGTATCTTAGCTCTATCTCATGAGTCGATCCGGAATTTTGAATAGAAAATTTCTGGTAAATCATTGATTCATCTGGTATCTAAAAATATCATTCATTTAGAGATTTACTAGATCGAAAATTTATGCCATTCAAAAAGATTTCGAGATCCAATGTCACATTCAGTCAAGATTTATGATACATGTATAGGGTGTACTCAATGTGTCCGAGCTTGTCCCACAGATGTATTAGAAATGATACCTTGGGACGGATGTAAAGCTAAGCAAATTGCTTCTGCTCCAAGAACAGAGGACTGTGTTGGTTGTAAGAGATGTGAATCCGCCTGTCCAACGGATTTCTTGAGTGTTCGAGTCTATTTATGGCATGAAACAACTCGAAGCATGGGTCTAGCTTATTGATACTTTCCGTAAAAAAAAACTCACTTGAATACATTTGATTTTTTGTTTACCGACAAAACCCGTGCTCGAACATACTAATAATAATTTTTTCGGACACGGGTTTTTCTGGTCCAAGTCTATCTTGTCTTTACCACGAATTCTTTTCCTTGGTTAACATTATTTGTAGTTTTACCGATATTTGCGGGTTTCTTAATTTTCTTTTTCCCTCATAGAGGAAATAAGGTAATTCGTTGGTATACTATATTTATTTGTATTCTTGAGTTCCTTTTAATGACTTATGCATTTTCGCATTATTTCCAATTGGACGATCCATTAATCCAATTAACAGAAGATTATAAATGGATCAATTTTTTTGATTTTTATTGGAGATTGGGAATAGATGGGCTCTCTCTAGGACCTATTTTATTGACAGGATTTATCACCACTTTAGCTACTTTAGCGGCTCGGCCAGTTACTCGGGATTCCCGCTTATTCCATTTTCTGATGTTAGCAATGTATAGTGGTCAAATAGGATTATTTTCTTCTCAAGATCTTTTACTTTTTTTCATCATGTGGGAATTAGAATTAATTCCCGTTTATCTACTTCTATCCATGTGGGGGGGAAAGAAACGTCTATATTCAGCTACAAAGTTTATTTTGTATACTGCAGGAAGCTCGGTTTTTTTATTAATGGGAGCTTTGGGTATCGCTTTATATGGTTCCAATGAACCAACATTCAATTTTGAAACATCGGACAATCAACCATATCCCGTGGCCCTAGAAATACTATTCTATATTGGATTTCTTATTGCTTTTGCTGTCAAATCACCGATTATACCTTTACATACCTGGTTACCAGACACCCATGGAGAAGCACATTACAGTACTTGTATGCTTCTAGCCGGAATCTTATTAAAAATGGGAGCGTACGGATTAGTTCGAATCAATATGGAATTATTGCCCCGCGCTCATTCTATATTTTCTCCTTGGTTAGTAATAGTAGGTGCAATGCAAATAATTTATGCAGCTTCAACATCTTCTGGTCAGCGAAATTTAAAAAAAAGAATAGCCTATTCTTCGGTATCTCATATGGGTTTCATAATTATAGGAATTTACTCTATAAGTGATATGGGACTCAATGGAGCCATTTTACAAATAATATCACATGGATTTATTGGTGCTGCACTTTTTTTCTTAGCAGGAACGAGTTATGATAGAATACGTTTTGTTTATCTTGACGAAATGGGTGGAATGGCTACCCTAATGCCAAAAATATTCACGCTGTTCAGTATCTTATCACTAGCCTCCCTTGCATTACCGGGCATGAGTGGTTTTTTTTCGGAATTGATAGTCTTTTTTGGCATAATTACCGCCAAAAAATATCTTTTAATGTCAAAAATACTAATTTCTTTTGTAATGGCAGTTGGGATGATATTAACTCCTCTTTATTTATTATCTATGTTACGTCAGATGTTCTATGGATACAAGCTGTTTAATGGACTAAACTCTTATTGTTTTGATTCTGGACCGCGGGAATTATTTGTTTCCATTTCGATTCTTCTGCCTGTAATAGGTATTGGTATTTATCCAGATTTCGTTTTCTCATTATCAGTTGACAAAGTCGAAGCTATCATATCTACCTTTTTATAGGTAAAATGAAAACGTTAAAACGCAATTCCATGGTTTTAAAAATAGAAAATTGTTATACAATGAAAAAAAAACTTCTTTCTTCTGTTAATTTCTAATTTAAGTTAAAAAAAGAAATTCTAACCAGATATCTTTGGCATTGGCGAGAACCTTTTGAGATCACTCGATTACTTGATTCAAAAGGTTCTCTGCGGCTTACCTGAAGTTTCTTCTATATATGCTAGCCTATGGTTGTATTCCTTAGACCCTTTCTTCACTTCAATTCAATTAGATGTTAATGTAAATGAACCATAACTATGTAGTCCTATGCCTAATAAATTAACCCCAAAATAGCATATCCAAATTATAAGAAAACCAATAGAAGCGGCAATTGCAGAATTGAAGCCTTCCCGATTTTTTCGAGTATGGAAATAAGTCGAAAATATGGTCCAAGTAATAAATGCCCAAGTTTCCTTTGGATCCCAATTCCAATATGATCCCCATGCTTCATTAGCCCAGACTGCTCCTGAAAGAATTCCTATGGTTAAAAAGATAAATCCTATACTAATAATACGATAACCCCAATGATCTAATTGTTGAATCAATTGAAACCTATAAAAATTCCGAGAAGAAAGAAAAGAAGTATTTCTAAAAATATTACGTCTTTGCGTTGCGTATTGGATCTTATCAAAGGAAAAAAAATTATTTAAGAAATTATTCCTTTGATCAACAATCCTTATGACTTTTTGAAATCTAATTACTAAAAGTGCTACTGCTAATAATGATCCACATAAGAGAGCTGCATAACCCAATACCATCATACTTACGTGCATCATTAACCAGTGGGATTGGAGAGCTGGGACTAAGATTTCGGATTGATGCATGTCAGTTAAAAGGCCTGAAGTAGTAAAGCTTTGGGTAAAAAAAGTACTTGGGGCGGTTATTGCGCTTAAAATATTTTTATGTTTTTTAAAATATGGAACCATATGAATAATAGAAAAACCCCATGAAAGAAAGATTAATGATTCATATAAATTACTTAAAGGTAAATGTCCCGAATAAATCCAACGAGTAACTAATAATCCTGTTATACAAAAAAAAGTAGTTATCATGCCCTTTTCTGACGAATCAGAGAGTCCTACGAATTCATCGATTAATAAACTTATCAAATGAATTGTAATTACAATTGAAACGACTGAAAAAGATATATGAGTTAATATATGTTCTAAAATCGAAAATATCATAACAATTCTTAAAAAGGCGAAGTTCCTATGGAATTTCAATCAGAAATTCAATTCATTATAGAACTTATTGTATCTTTTTGAAAATAAAAAAAAAAAGATATTATGCCGCCACTCGGACTCGAACCGAGATGCTCTAGCACTGCTTCCTAAGAGCAGCGTGTCTACCGATTTCACCATAGCGGCTTGCTCGAAATCATAATAACCAATTTTGATTCAATCGTCGAGCTTGAAGGGGTCAATTTAATGCAATAGTTTTTTAGGAAAAGGAAAGAGAAAGATTCAAATTAATGAATAAAAATTGCTTTAATTAATTAAATTAAATTGAAATAGGAATTTGACCATTTCCATAATTAATGATCCTTACTTATTTTTATGATCTTTAGTATCATTTAGTATGTCAATTTTAGTTAACTTAACAATGGGTGTTTTTTTTTATCGATTACAATTTCCGTACTACATTGTATTTATGGAAATCTTAATGGAAATCTTATTTGAATCATTAGATTTTCGTTGTGTAAAGAAATTTGTATTAAGATTTAGAAACCCAATTAGGTATTGTTCCGGACTTATCATATAAGGAAGAAGATTTTGAGTTATGTTCTCTACTTTCAAAATCTTGTGTAATTGAATATATCTTGATAAATTTTGCAGCCGAAACATATGATCTATTTTAGATCATTAAAAATTGCCACATTGTTATCTACCTAAATGTGAAAAGCGGGTCGATGGGGAAAATAAATAAAATAAATAAAATAAGAACCCCCATCGCGGAAATGATAAAAGATCCTAGTGGACCTTTGTGTCTTCAGATAAAAGAATTCTTGTATTTATATATTTCTATTTTCTATTTATTATTTTTTATTGATTTTCCTAGATATAGTATTTCTATATTTTCTAGTTAGTTCTATTTATAAATTCATAATTTTTATTATAAATTTGAAATCATAAATGAAATGAAACTTTTTCTCATGTCAAGCCCAGCCATACTATTCCAACCTTTGATTTTTTATTTGTTGCACAAAGAAACTTTTTGAATTACCAGTAGAAAGAGATTTTGCTAACGAAAAAGCTTTCAAGGCTGCCCAATATCTTTTTTTTCCAAATATTTTTTCGAATACATTTTTTTGATATAGAAGTACGTTTTTTTGGAACTGCCATTCAAAAATAAACAAGTTTTTTTTAGTGTTATACTTGGATGTGAAAGACATCTATTATTAAAAAAATCGTTCTTTACTATTACTATATCTATTTAGTTATTATTCATTATTTAGTTAGTTTCTAAATTCTACTCTTTTCATAAAATAATAAAAAGTCTCTTCTATTTTGTTGTCTTTTTCTTCATACTATATTTATACATGTAATAAAATACATTATTAAAAACCTACACCTTATTTATCCTAAAAAAAGCTTGAATTTTTTCCAGTAATTGGTCAAGTTCGAAGAAAAAGTATACCTAATTGAAATTCTATTTTCAAATTCAAATGAGACTACTAATTAATTTGTTAAATATGATCTTCTAAAAGACATCCTATGGAAAAAATTTTAGTGATTTTTTTGTTTTTATCCTATGTTTTTATCCTATGTAAAGGGAAAGTGTCAATCAAAGATTCTAATCTTTTCTACAAGCATAATGAAAACCGATAAATGATTTTCAAATTAATAATTCTGGATAAATAAAATCCAATAAGGATTCCGCTAAAATATTGCATTTTATCAGTCCATAAAAATAAAGTATTTACTATATTTTATTTTGCTATTTTGCTAGGACTCTTTGTCCTTTGTCTATATATATATATATATAATTTTATATTTATATTAAATATTAAAATAATGGAAATTTTTATTTTATTTAAAATTAAAATAACGATTTTTTTTCACTAGTATCTTAATTATAGCATTTGATCAATTCTAACTTTTTACTAACTTTTTAATTTGAATAGGTGAAGTATTTTGAAAAGATTTTGAAATAAGAATAAGAATTTAGAATAGAAAATATTATTTAAATTTTAGATATCTTTATTTTTTTCTATTTATTTTATTCTATTTATTTTATTATTGGGATTTGTTTTTGACCGACTTATTTAAAAATAGAAAAGAGTCAATAAATCAGAAATAAGAAAGAATTAATTATTAATTAAAAATAATAAGATTTTTTTATGGAACATACATATCAATATTCATGGATCATACCTTTTATTACACTTCCAGTCCCCATCTTAATAGGAGGAGGACTTCTGCTTTTTCCGGAAGCAACAAAAAACCTTCGTCGTATATGGGCTTTTCCGAGTGTTTTAGTGTTAAGTATAGTTATGATTTTTTCGACCGATCTATCTATTCAGCAAATAAATAGAAGTTCTATATATCAATATGTATGGTCTTGGACTCTCAATAATGATTTTTCTTTAGAGTTTGGGTTCTTGATTGACTCACTTACTTCTATTTTGTCAATATTAATTAGTACGGTTGGAATTCTGGTTCTTATTTATAGTGACAATTATATGTCTCATGATCAAGGCTATTTGAGATTTTTTGCTTATATGAGTTTTTTCAATACTTCAATGTTGGGGTTGGTTACTAGTTTTAATTTGATACAAATTTATATTTTTTGGGAATTGGTTGGAATGTGTTCTTATCTATTAATAGGTTTTTGGTTTACACGACCTATTGCATCAAATGTTTGTCAAAAAGCATTTGTAACTAATCGTGTAGGGGATTTTGGTTTATTATTAGGAATTTTAGGTCTTTATTGGATAACGGGTAGTTTCGAATTTCAGGATTTGTTCGAAATATTCAATAAGTTGATTTATAACGATGAGGTTAATGTTTTATTTGTTATTTTATGTACTTTTCTATTATTTTGTGGCGCTATTGCTAAATCAGCGCAATTCCCCCTTCATATATGGTTACCGGATGCCATGGAAGGACCTACTCCGATTTCCGCTCTGATACATGCTGCTACTATGGTAGCAGCTGGAATTTTCCTTGTAGCTCGGCTTCTTCCTCTTTTCGTAGTTATACCTTACATAATGAATCTAATATCTTT